CATAGTTGAGAGTTTGTTTGCTGTAGGACATACCTTGTTTTAAGATTCATCTAATGTCATCCCACTTCTATTTTTTATTTTTTTTTTTTTCTCCTTTCAATTCTATTTCTATATGTGATGTGTAGACATAGCATGCTCTTATACTTAGTTATTTTTCTTTTCTATATTTTACTTATTCTTATACTTTCTCTATTTTACTTATTCTTATACTTAGTATATACTTATTATCTTATGTCTATTTTTTCTATTTCATATTGATCTTTCTATCTGAGAAATAGAAATAAATAGAAAGTGAAAGTAAAGAGTCCCTTATCTTATAGTAAATAGTAAAGAAGAAATTCAATAATTCATAATTCAATAAAAAAATTACAAATTCAATTTTCAATTAAGATTTGAAATTCAATGAAAAACAATGAAAAAAAAAAAGAAGAAAAATATCATATGTAATTCATTCATGAAAGTGGATGAAGAGAGATCTGGATATTTGATCCGACCGAGATTTGACAAATACCTATCGGGCTATCGGGTCCATTGGAATGAATTATTGTGTTTCTTTTCTTGTTCCTACTACTACTCAAATTTATAGAAAAAACAAAAAGGGAATGTATTAGGGCTATACGGACTCGAACCGTAGACCTTCTCGGTAAAACAGAGAAAACTTATTATTATCGAAATGATTCGAACTGTTTCAAAGACCCAACATGCATTTTGTTGCATTGGGCTCTTTCATCAACTGATGTAAAGATCAGTTAGTCCACCATAGTTTGTCTTTAGAGGAAGATAAGAAGATAATGAGATGGCTCCATGTGCTCTGATTCATTCTTTGTATCCTGATCTAGGAGCAATACCAAAGTGTTTCAAAGAAGGGGGTGACCTTTATTTAGGTATGCCTTCGGCCTAGATCAAACTAAGTGAAATGCAGTCTCTATCGCTCCGCTGCAAGAGTCAAATATGAGACTTCATACACCTCAAAGCTCATAGGACGAAAAGAGGTTCTTTTGAGATCCTTATACTCATTATGCCTGGCATTGAATGGACTGGCCATTTACCTTACAATGGCAGGTTCTCTTTGATTTGGCGCCGGAATTCGCACCTGAACCGGATCAAACCAAATTTGTCAGGCTATTTTTCTCTTGTTCTCTCGAATCTACGGAGTAAGACATCGACTTCTAAAAAAGATAAATTATGGTCATTGCATAATAGGCTCCCTTGAAAAACATTGGCGCACGTGTAAACGAGGTGCTCTACCTAACTGAGCTATAGCCCTTGTCATAACCATTTTAACATAGAGATAATTTCTTGTCAAGAAGGGTATCCCATAATCCCACATGATAACTCTCTTATCCATTTATGTTCACTAGGAAAAGATTGATATTGCTTAGAAAACATATTTGACCTATAATTCATCGAAGTGATGGAGACCTTTTTTGTGGTGATAAATGACCTACTTAACCCAGTGGTTAGAGTATTGCTTTCATATGGCGGGAGTCATTGGTTCAAATCCAATAGTAGGTAGAACTTATTAGATACCGGATTCCATGGTATCTAATAAGTTTTTCTACCCATCCTCTTTTTTTCGTTCTATCATCAGATTAATCAAATTAGACTTTTAGACTTCATTGTGTTCAATTTGTGGAATAAAGATTCAAGATGTAGTGTGTAGTGTATAATAAAGAACTCTTTTGATTTTGATTGAATTGATTTCCTATTCCTACTAATAGGAAATTACTTTCACAGCTTCTACTCGTGTCCTAGCTCGTCTGAGAGCTAGATTTGCCTCAATTGCTTGTCTCTTACCCTCAGCTCTACTCAAGTTAGCTTCAGCTATTTCAAGAGTTTGTTGAGCTTCTTGTGGATCAATGTCAGTACTAATTTCCGCACCATTTCCTAAAATAGTGATCTCATTATTACTTATTCTAGCAAAACCGCCCATAAGAGCCACCGTTAACCATCGGTCGTTTAGCCGTATTCTCAAAAGACCTATATCTACAGCTGTGGCAATGGGGGCATGGTTTGGTAATACCCCGATTTGTCCACTATTAGTAGATAAAATAATCTCTTTCACTTCGGAATCCCAAATCATTCGATTAGGAGTCAGTACACAAAGATTTAAGGTCATTTCTTCGATTTGCTCTCCTCTTCTAAGTTCATAGCTTTCGCGGTAGCTTCATCGATGTTACCCACCAAATAAAAGGCCTGTTCGGGAAGACCATCTAATTCTCCGGAAAGGATGAATTGAAACCCCCGAATTGTTTCTGCGAGACCAACATATTTCCCTGGAGAACCAGTAAAGACTTCTGCCACAAAGAAGGGTTGTGATAAGAAACGCTCAATCTTGCGTGCTCTTGCTACAGTTAAACGATCTTCTTCGGATAATTCGTCCAACCCAAGGATAGCTATAATGTCCTGAAGTTCTTTGTAACGTTGTGAAGTTTGCTTAACCCTTTGCGCAGTTTCATAATGTTCCTCGCCAACGATCCGAGGTTGTAACATAGTTGACGTTGAATCCAAAGGATCTACTGCTGGATAAATACCTTTGGCAGCTAATCCTCTTGATAATACGGTAGTAGCATCTAAATGTGCAAATGTCGTGGCAGGAGCAGGGTCGGTCAAATCATCCGCAGGTACATAAACTGCTTGGATCGATGTTATGGATCCTTCCTTGGTAGAAGTAATTCTTTCTTGCAAAGAACCCATTTCTGTACTAAGGGTAGGTTGATAACCCACTGCAGAAGGCATTCTACCTAATAAGGCAGAGACTTCGGACCCTGCTTGAACGAAACGAAATATATTGTCGATGAATAGAAGTACATCTTGCTCATTAACATCCCGAAAATATTCCGCCATGGTTAGGGCGGTCAAGCCAACTCTCATACGAGCTCCTGGCGGTTCATTCATTTGACCATAAACTAGAGCCACTTTGGATTCTGCAATATTTTTTTCATTAATCACCCCGGATTCTTTCATTTCCATGTAGAGATCATTTCCTTCACGAGTACGTTCACCTACTCCGCCAAATACGGATACGCCTCCGTGAGCTTTGGCAATGTTGTTGATCAATTCCATGATGAGTACTGTTTTACCCACTCCAGCTCCCCCAAAGAGTCCTATTTTTCCTCCACGGCGATAGGGGGCTAAAAGATCCACCACTTTAATCCCTGTTTCAAAGATTGATAATTTTGTATCTAACTGTATGAAGGCGGGTGCAGATCTATGAATAGGAGATGTTGTGCGAGTATCGACAGGACCTAAATTATCAACGGGCTCTCCAAGAACGTTGAAAATTCGTCCGAGAGTAGCTCCCCCGACTGGAACACTTAGAGGAGCTCCCGTGTCAATCACTTTCATTCCTCTCATCAGACCATCTGTAGCACTCATAGCTACAGCTCTCACTCGATTATTTCCTAATAATTGTTGTACTTCACAAGTTACATTAATTTGCTGACCGACAGTATCTCGACCCTTAATTACCAAAGCATTATAAATATTAGGCATCTTGCCCGGTGGAAAAATGATATCCAGTACTGGGCCAATAATTTGAGCGATACGCCCTAGGTTTTGCTCTTCAAGTGTAGAAACCACAGGATCAGAAGTAGTGGGATTGCTTCTCATAATCATAAATCCTAATAAATATGTCGAAATTCTTTTTTTTTTTAAGTACTGAATCAAAATAAATATCCGATAACAAGTTGATCGGTTAATTCCATAAGAAAGACCATAAGAAAGAAATGGGAGTTAGCATTTGATTGAGTTGGTACCACCCAATCGAATCCAATTCAATTATTGACTCAGTGAATGAGTCAATTTTCAATTCTTTCTATTGTACTATTGTATTTTTTTCTTTTGATTTGTGTTGTGCACCTATTCTTCTTTATATATCATATATGTTCCCCTTTCTAGATGAATTCTGACTCTTTTCACATCTAGGATTTACATATACAACATATATTACTGTCAAGAGAGGGGGCCGGGTTCCTCTATTCTTTACTTTTTCTTTCTATATTAGCTAGATTATCTAGAATATTATATATTTCTATTTACTATATGATAGATTTACTATATTATATATATATACATATATCTTTATATATCTTTACTATCTTTATCTTTACTTTGAATTCTAATTTAGAATTCTATTTCAATTTCATTTCAATTGAATATTTATTTGATCTATTTTCATTGAATTATATTGAAATTCTATTTATTAAGGATTATTATTCTAATTAGTAATTATTTTTCTTATTTTTCAATTGAAATGAAATTGAATGTTTTCATTTTACTTGATGTTTTTTTTTTCTCTTTATTTTTCTTTTTTTAGATTCATTCTAAAAATGAGTATGAAGAATAATGAATATGATATAGAATTAGAATATGAATCTAAAAAAATTAAGAAGGTGGTGATTCATTCCATGAGAAATATAAATTTTCAAAACGAAGATTGGGTTGCGCCATATATATCAAAGAGTATAAAATAATGATGTATTTGGTGAATCAAATACATGGTCCAATAACGAACCCTTTTCAAATTTTCATTATTCATTAGTTGATAATCTTAGTTTAGTTGAATCTTTTTTGAATTGTAAATATTTTTTTTTCAGTCACGCCTAATTCATATCGAGTAGACCTTGTTGTTGTGATAATTCTTAATTAATGAGTTGTAGGGAGGGACTTATGTCACCACAAACAGAAACTAAAGCAAGCGTTGGATTTAAAGCTGGTGTTAAAGATTACAAATTGACTTATTATACTCCTGACTACGAAACCAAAGATACGGATATCTTGGCAGCATTCCGAGTAACTCCTCAACCGGGAGTTCCGCCTGAAGAAGCGGGGGCTGCGGTAGCTGCCGAATCTTCTACTGGTACATGGACAACTGTGTGGACTGATGGACTTACCAGTCTTGATCGTTACAAAGGACGATGCTACCACATCGAGGTCGTTGTTGGGGAGGAAAATCAATATATTGCTTATGTAGCTTATCCTTTAGACCTTTTTGAAGA